CGAAATAGAACGATTTTAGAAAGGATATAATGAAATTTTGTGATTGAGTTCTTCCCAGAGAAAGGATCTTTTTATTTGATTGATAGATACAACAAACAATTAATTATAACAAATATATGATTATAACAAATATAAAAATTCTAAACTTAAATTAAATAATATTTAATTTAAATATTATTAAAAATATTATTAAATAATATCATAGTAATATATACTAATTAATAAAATATTCTTATTCGAAACGCCCTGTGATCTTCAACCAATTCTGCGCTTCAATATAATTACTAGGAGTAAGCGCTAGAGCTTGTTTCCAATATTCGGCAGCTTGATCGAACCAAGCTTCCGCAATTTCAGAATCTCCTTGTCGAATGGCCTGTTCTCCCCGGTCAGAATAGGTGGGTAAATTCCTTCCCTTAGAACCGTACTTGAGAGTTTCCGACCTCATACGGCTCAGCAGTCAAGTTCTCAAGTTCTTTTGGTGTTCCTTTTTTTAATCTACCATATCTAATTGAATGAGATTTCTCGTGGATCTATCCCATTTTTTTCTCTCGAGTTAACCAAAAGAAAAAGAGGTTGGTTATGGTTATAAGTTTCAAACTTGAATTTTACTTACTAATTTAATCAGTTTTCTCTTTTCTCCCACCTTCATAAAGCGCATAGGCATTTCCACTATCATTAGAGTTTTCTAAAAAGGTAACTATCTCGGTTTCATATATGAATTTCTATAGAATCTGTGAAAAAGCCTTTCCCTTCTAATTACTAATTAGAAGTAATTAGAAGAAGGAAAAGGCTTACTGTCTTTGGGATCTGATGCTACACCGCTGCTCAATACCTTAGGGGATCAACTCTATTACATAAGTTGATTCCTCACTTTTATCTCATATCATGACATAAATAAGCAGTCCTTATTGTATCGGCCCAAAACCTCACGAATTGATCTTTACGGCGCTTCCTCTATCAATTAGATCCTTTATCCATAGAATTATCTAGGCATACCTATTTCTTCCTATTTCAAATTCTAAAATTCTATGAAGTTTATTTCTTTGCTACAGCTGATAAAAATCGTTGTTTTGGACGATAGATATGTAGAAAGCCTATTTTTTCTAGTATTTATTAACAGATTTGCTCTTTTTTCCCTTTCTATAGTGGAGATAGTCGCACGTAATGACAGATCACGGCCATATTATTAAAAGCTTGTGGTAAGAATGGGTTTCGCTCTAGTGCACGAAAATAATATTCCAAAGCTTTCGTATGTTCTCCGTTTCTTGTGTGGATAAGGCCTATGTTATAGAGTATATAACTTCGATCATAGGGATCAATTTCTAGTCGCATAGCTTCATAATAATTCTGTAAAGCTTCTGCATAATTTCCTTCGGATTGAGCGGACATCCGTTACGGTCGTCATTCGATTTAAAGAATCTCCGTTTCAGAACCGTACATGAGATTTTCATCTCATACGGCTCCTCCTTTATGTACATAATCAGAATAATACATGGAATCAAAAAAGATTTAAATATTCTCATTATAAACTGAGCGGGGCTAGTGTTTTTACAAAAAATCTCTAGCCAACCTTCTTGTAAAAGATCTTTCCTTAACATCTAGTATGTTGGTACTAGATAAAATAAAAAAAGGGTGACTCCAGCAATTTCTTTGTCTTAAACGCATCTTAATTTTCAGGAATAAGTCACTTCAACAGTCTTAGATGGTTATACGGGTATCCAAAACACGAACGAGATGGATGTTTGTTGTCCCAACCATTCTTGTTAATCCCGATCCTGATAAGGAAAAGGGATAATTTATAACAAAGTTTTCGTGTTGTTGATTCCTAGGAGTAGTGCCTCTTCCTCTATGCCTCCTATTGGTACTAGTGGAGTAAATTTGACCTAACCCATAGGTGTAACCTTTCGCTCAATACTCTAGAATCGACAATTGAAGCATTTGAGGTTGCATTAATCGGGGATACACGACAGAAGGGCTTGTTTTATTTACAAACTTCACCTTCAACAAGCGTAAATTTATTTCAATAATCTTTTTCTTTCTATCCTGAATAATAATGTGTCTTTCTACTAAGAAGACTAAGAGTGGTAAAAAATATAAATAAAATAAATAACTAAATTAAAATAAATTACTAAATTTAATTTAAAATTCTAAAATAAAGAAAAATTGAAAATAAATCAAAAATACAATAATCAAATCGCACCATCTCTGTAATAGGCGAATGCCTCTTTCTCGCCCGAAGTTGTCGGAATTATTCGTAATAAGATATTGGCTACAATTGAAAAGGTCTTATCAATAAAATTTCCATTTATTCGAGATCTAGACATAGGCAGAAATTCATTCTATAATTTCTTTTAATTACCTTTCGTGAGAAAAAAATCCCACAAACAACGGAATTTTACAATTTACAATACGAAATAACATAAAAACACACTCAGTAAAATTAAACTTCTATTCACAAATTGTTTCTTTTTGACAGGAATCAACAAAAACTAAGAAATATTTGAAGCCGATTGGATTTCATCCAAATGTAAATTAAAATGAAATATAAAATATAGTAGTATTAGTATAAGAATATAGGAAACTATTCCGATTTCATCAAAGTTGAAGAATCAACGAATTTATCCTAATCTGTAGGATAATTCGAAAAGTTTTGATTGAATTATGATCCAAAGAGGAAAAAGAAAAGAATCGAATAATCGTTCAATGATGGATGAAAATAGAATAATAAATAATAGTCTAAACTAAATAAAATCATGATCATCATGATCTAAGGGTAGCCATTAAACATAGTCTAAAAAAATGGAATGGATCAATCGGTGGAGTCGTTCCAATTCAGGGATTTAATTCGGTATAAATATTCGAAAATAAAGAATAAAGTCGGGAGTGCCATCTTTGTGAACATGAATAGATATCTTATATTTATTGTTTTAAACATTTTGTCCCACAAAATTATCTTTATCCCCAGCCTCCAATAAGGGTTTGGCAAAGTTTTTCTATTTTTATAGTTAAAATAGAGTGTACGCACCTACCCAAAAACCTAATATGAATCACTATTCATTCGGTTTATGAACCGTAATCATTACGTAGGAGAGATGGCCGAGTGGTTGAAGGCGTAACATTGGAACTGTTATGTAGGCTTTTGTTTACCGAGGGTTCGAATCCCTCTCTTTCCGTACTCTTCACATAATTCACCAATGTTATTGATCGCAATATATCAAATCAAATAACAATGGACACCATTATTCCAAAAGTTAGACCTTTCTTTGATATGGCTTCTCTATTCCTAATTTCTGTGGTATGGATTATACTAGAAAGAATGGACAAGGAATGAAAATCTTCCTATCAATCTGTGATACATGAATCTACGATACATGAGTGGGAAAAAATCCCCGGATAAAAAGCCTTAATGGGGGTCTCTTTTCTTTATACTTTATACTTTAGATAATATAGGTGAAAGGGGAGGGCAAAATTGTCCGAATCCCTGTTATTTTAGTTATGTTTAAGTCTGACGAGAATAATATTCTACAACTAGCAATTCATTTATTTTCAAACCGACGCATTTACTATCTATTATTTGATTGACTGATCCTTTATATTGGAATGGGTGAAGACTCAAATGTTTTGGCAATTCCTCAGGGGAGGATGAATCAAGATAATTTTGAACCAGAGACTTAGATTTTTGTTCATCTTTCACTCTAATAATATCTCGGGGTTTACAGCGATAACTTGGTATATCTACTATACGACCATTAACTAAAATATGTCTATGGTTAACCAATTGCCGGGCTTGAGGAATAGTTGAAGCCATACCTAATCGAAAAAGGATGTTATCCAACCGCATTTCAAGTAATTGTAGTAAAACTTGACCTGTTGACCCTTTTGCTTTTCCGGCTATACGAACGTATTTAAGTAATTGTTGTTCTGTAAGACCATAATGAAAGCGCAATTTTTGTTTTTCTTCTAAACGAATACGATATTGAGATTTTTTACCGGGGCGTAATTGGTTTCTAAGATTGTTTCCAGCTATAGGCTTTTTACTAGTTAGTCCCGGTAAAGCCCCCAGACGACGTATTTTTTTGAAACGAGGCCCTCTGTAACGCGACATAAAGACTCCTTATGAAGTTGCATAAACCTAAATGAAATTAAACTAAACTAAATGATAAAAATGAAAAATAGAATTTAAATTCAAAATAAGAAATTAATCGAAATTTATTGAAGTATTTATTGTAGTACAAAGAATAATTCGAAAGAATAAATTAGATGAATTGTATATCAATATCCGGGCCTTAACTTAATACTTAATATTAATACTTAATATTAATACTTAATATATTATATATATAATATAATATATAGAATATATCGTATTAAAATTAATATCAATATAAAATAGAAAATATAAAATTTGAAGAGTTCTTCTCTTGATTGATTTGGTCTACATAGATCAAACTCTTACAATCTTTTTTAATAATTGGAAGTTCTTATGAGATAACGGATCGATGACCTTTGGGAAAGGGGGAAGAAGCCTTTTCAATTTCTTTGATTTCATATTATCAACTATTTCATATTATCAACTATATAAATATAAATAAAACTATATAAATAATATAGGATCAAACATATGGAGAAAAGCCAGCTATCGGAGTCGAACCGATGACCCTCGCATTACAAATGCGATGCTCTAACCTCTGAGCTAAGCGGGCTCGCATAACATAAATTGTACACACATAGGAATTTAGTAAACTACTGGAATCTTAAATCTTAGCTATTAAATGTTCATTCTTAACTCTTCCCAATTACTATGAATAATATATATTAATTTAATATATTTAATATAAAAATTAATATTAATTTAATATAAAAACCATATAATAGAATTTCAAATAAATATTGGATATTTGAATATTATAGAATAGAACATAACAATTAATATACCGATTAATATAGCAATATATAATTTTGATCTATATATCAATATCATAGCAAATAGATGATTATCAATAATCAATATCTTAATTAGATAGTCAATTTTTTTTTTATTTAAATGATATTTGAAATTCAAAATTCTTTTTTTTTTTTTTACTAATTTAATTCTATTTTCTATTTCTTTAATATTAAACTATTTTTTTACTATTAAATTACTATATAAACTATTTACTATATAAACTATTAATTTTATTACATAAAATTTATTCCATAAAATATTTTAATTTTCTATACATTTAGAATTTTAAAAGTTAAAAAGAATCTATTAATTAAAGTAAAATCGTATTCTATATATTTAATAACATATAATTAAATATAGAAGAACATATAATTAATACATATTAATTACATTATATTATACATTATATTAAATTATCCATTCTAATATTCGAAATAAATTCATTCTAAATTTAATTATTCAAAAAAAAAAAAAGAATTATTAGTTATAGCCATTAGATTCGTTATGGCTATTAATATTATATTAAATAGATTCCCTTTTAGTTATAGTTATTTTAAATTCGCAAAGATAAGACAAAAACAAAAGAATCGACCGTTCAAGTATTCAAAATTGTACGCTAAAAACGATATAAATAAGGAAATGTATGTATATGTAAAATAGATAGTTAAGTAGAATTATAATATAGGTGTAATAATACTCTATATTTATATAATAATATAGTAGTAAGTATACTATATTATGTGATATGTATCCATCTATATTATATATTGATTATATATTGATATTGATTTGTGAATAGAGAAATAATAGATTCTAATTGGACCAAATATGAGTTTGCGAGAGAGATGAAAGAAGATAGACAAGAAATCCAAATATAAGAAAACAGTTTTCAATATGATAACCGCTATCTAATGAATTCAACAGTTCCATCATAATATAAATGAAATAAAAAGGAAAAAGGGTATCATAATGAGATCCTAATCACAAAAGGGGGATATGGCGAAATTGGTAGACGCTACGGACTTAATTGAATTGAGCCTTGGTATGGAAACCTACCAAGTGATAACTTTCAAATTCAGAGAAACCCTGGAATTAAAAATGGGCAATCCTGAGCCAAATCCGGTTTTCTGAAAACAAACAAGGGTTCAGAAAGCGATAATAAAAAAGGATAGGTGCAGAGACTCAATGGAAGCTGTTCTAACAAATCGAGTTGGCTGCAGTGCGTTAGTAAAGGAATCACTCCAGAAAGAATGAAGAATAAAACTCTATACGTATACGTACTGAAATACTATCTTCAAATGATTAATGACAACACAAATCCGTATTTCTTTTAATTTTCATGAAAAATGAAAGAATTGTTGTGAATCAATTATAAGTTGAAAAAAGAATCAAATATTCATTGATCAAATCAGTTACTCCATCAAAATCTGATAGATCTTTTGAAGAATTGATTAATCGGACGAGAATAAAGATAGAGTCCCATTCTACATGTCAATATCGACAACAATGAAATTTATAGTAAGAGGAAAATCCGTCGACTTTAAAAATCGTGAGGGTTCAAGTCCCTCTATCCCCAAAAAGGTTCATCTGATTCCCTAATTATTTATCCTACCTTCTCATTTCGTTAGCGGTTCAAAATTCGTTATCTTTCTCGTTCATTCTAATTCTACAAACGTATCTGAGCGAAAGTTTTTTTCTTATCACAAGCCTTGTGATATAGATGAAACACGTACAAATGAACATCTTTGAGAAAGGAATCCCAATGTTAAATTTGAATAATTAAAAATTCATTTTATTACTCGTACTGTACTGAAACTTACAAAGTCTTTTTTTTGAAGATCCAAGAAATTCCACCAGGACCTGGATAAGACTTTCCAATCCTCCTTTCGTCTTTTTAATTGACATAGACCCAAGTCCTCTATTAAAATGAGGGTGGTGCGTGAGGAATGGTCGGGATAGCTCAGCTGGTAGAGCAGAGGACTGAAAATCCTCGTGTCACCAGTTCAAATCTGGTTCCTGGCACATGAGCAATTTGTATGAGTATCTATTCTACAAATTAATTGATATGGGTCGACATACATATTCATTAAATAATAGAAATCATGATACATATTTATCCATCTAAATATATGGGGATGTACTTATTCTATTTATAGAATAAAATAGTTAAAGATGAGTAAAGAGTCTATATTTTTTTTTATATGTATAAAAAATATGTAAAAGAAAATATTAATACTTCATCTTCATACATATTACAAAAGGTAAATTGGCTGGTTGAAAAACCTAAAAGTCTAGTCTAGGGGAGTTGAAGGGTGCGAATAGCCAAGATTCATCTCCGATACATTACAAATAAATAGAATCTGATCCCCTTTCATTTCTTTCTATTTTCTTTTCATATTTTATTTCTTTATTTCCTCCTATGTGACTTTCTGGAGCCCATCTAAATGACGTGCGCGGTACATAGTTCGGCATCATGAACTCTTTGAGTTTCAGCCTATTGACTGGGCTTATCCCCCAAAAGTCTCTTCAAAATCAGAAAATCTTAATGAATCTCT